AATATATCGAAACTCATTGCCCATGGATAAAGAAAAACTGTTTCAACATCAAAAACAACAAAAACTAGAGCAAACATATAATAACGGATTCGAAATTGTAACCAAGCATCCCCCATAGGTTCTATACCAGATTCATAACTAGAAAGTTTCTCGGGTCCTTTGCTACTCGGAGCTAAAATTCCTGAAAATAGAAATGCTAAAATAGGAATAATACTTGATATTATTAAAAATGCCCAGAAAATCTCATATTCATAAAGTAAAAACATAGACGGACTCCTTATGAATGTATAAAATATGCCGAATTAGTGGATTCGAATTGGAATTGTCAAGTTATGAATAACTTTTTAGTCAAAACAACAATTCATTTTGAGTAAACCACCTAACCGAGTTTCGTTTGTTTCCTGCGGGATTGGTTTCGTTTCAAGAGTGATTGACTGAAATATTTTTTTTCTTTTGTTTTCTATTCCACTTTAAATTATATAGAAATATATTATTGTTCTTTTTTTATACATATACAAAGAAAACTTTCTCACTTTCACCACAAAGAAAAAAATTCCAAATTGAATTCTCATTTTTTTTATTAGAATAGAGAATTCGCGTGTAAGAGATAAGAATTTTGATTTGAATTATGAAATTATGTTGGTAGATTTAAATTGAATTCGGGCGAAGGGAAGGAGTTTCTATTGATTGGAGAAGGAAAGAAAAGATTACTTGTTTTGCGCTTTGATAGGTAAGACAAAAAGTTTTTTGACAATGTTTCCAATCAAATTGACCAAAGATCTTTTTCAAACCGAGGTTTGTCTACAAATCCAATTCTAGAAAAAAAATCATAGTAAATGAAGTAAGGTATTCCTAGATTCACTTATTCAATTGTAGTTGGTTGGTTAGGTTGGAATTCAATTATTCAAATTCATTTGAATGACATATAAATTTAGTAGGGCTATACGGACTCGAACCGTAGACCTTCTCGGTAAAACAGTTCAAACTTATTATTCTAAAAATGATTTGAACTTTTTCAAAGACCCAACATGCATTTTTTTTTTGCATTGGGCTCTTTCATTAACTGATATAACTATCAGCTAGTCCACCATATTTTTCTTGATAGAAAGAAAATGGTTCCATGTGCTCCGATTCATTTTTTATTTGAACGTTTATTCAAAAGCACTACCAAAGTGTTTCAAAAAAGAGTTATCTTGACGTAGGTTTGCCTTTGGCCTAGATCAATTTAAAAATTAAATTGAGTCTCTGTCGTTCTGCTTAAAAAATACAATATGAAACTTCATACACCTTAAAGTTCATAGGACGAAAAGAGATTTTTGAGGCCCTTATACTCATTATGCCTAGCATTGAATAGGCTGGGGTATTTACCCTATCAAGATTTAAAATCAATAGTGGGTTCTATTTGGTAACTAAATGGACACTTGAATCGGACCGAACTAGAACTAATTGTCAGGCTATTGTTCTCTTGTTTTGTTTCCTCAAAATCATAGAGTAAGACATCGATTTATCAAAAAGATACGATTTTTTTGATTGCATGACGGACTCCCCTGAAAAACATTGGCGCACGTGTAAACGAGGTGCTCTACCTAACTGAGCTATAGCCCTTGTGCTTATGCTTCATATTTTAGCATATAGAAATTTTGTTGTCAAGATAAATATTCCCCGATCCGCTCTTCCATTCCATCTGTTTGATTGATATTGCTTATAAGCAATATTTGATTTATAATCAATTTATGGGATGATTCTATTTAGCCCTCCTTGTAATGATAAAAGACCTACTTAACTCAGCGGTTAGAGTATTGCTTTCATACGGCGAGAGTCATTGGTTCAAATCCAATAGTAGGTAAAACTTATTAGATACCCCCCACTACAGTATCTAATAAGTTTTTCTACTTACCCTCCGATTATTAAGATTTTGAAAATTATTATCTTAATTAAAAATTGTTCTATGATTCTTTTTTTTTTTCGGTGTATCAGAATCTTAATCCTATTTTTATTTGTATTTTGTTGATTGAATCAAATAAAATACAACGAAGATATGTCTAATATCATCTATATATAGATTCTGTTGTATAAACAAAATTTCTTTTGATTTTTTAGACTGGTTACGAGATGGTATTGCTAGCTTCTACTCGTGTCCTAGCTCGTCTGAGAGCTAGATTTGCTTCAATTACTTGTCGCTTTCCTTCCGCCTTTCTCAAGTTAGCTTCTGCAATTTCAAGAGTTTCCTGAGCTTCTTGCGGATCAATGTCACTACCCCTCTCAGCCTCATTTACTAAAATAGTGATTTCATTATTGCCTATTCGAGCAAAACCCCCCATCAGAGCCATTGTTAACCATTGGTCGTTAAGGCGTATTCTTAAAATCCCTATATCTACTGCTGTGGCAGTAGGAGCATGATTTGGTAATACGCCAATTTGGCCATTATTAGTAGGTAAAATGATTCCGTTTACTTCTGAATTCCAAACACTTCGATTAGGAGTCAGTACACAAAGATTTA